TAGCCCCTTGCACACTAAGGTGCCTTAGCCTATCCATACACAGCCACACCCAAAGGGGAGCGCCTGCCCAACTATCCGATCTTGTTTTCCCTTTCCGGGTAGATCTTCTCATTGACAACAATAGGTATCGGCCATAACCAAAGAAATTCTTTTTCAAAGGAGGTAATTCGTTCGCTCCAAACACGACTTGCTTGTAATTTATCCTTCAATCCCAAAAAAGCAAGAATGAATGACCAAACCCGACCCAATTTCCTTATTTTCTTATTCCCGCCAGGCGCTGTTAAGCCCTTCACCTCCTTCTGATGATCATTCCACTTCTTCGCCGCGGGAACATCTCTCTACTTAAAAGAGGGAACGAAGGCCCCGACCAATCATCGTGAAGAGAACCAATAAGAGCCAAAGGAGGTGATGAAAAGACCTTCTCTCTGGCCCCCTTTTCTTGCAGCTTTCGGACTTGGCCGATCATGAATAAGATCATCCTCGCTCGGTCACCAACGGCGGGTAGATAAATAAAGGAAAAAGCCTTCTCTGGAGCATGCTCATGACAAGATCCCGAACTCCTACTTTGAAGGTTGGCAGCTGCAAGACCCAAGTCAATGTCTTAAGCCGGGCCTTCGACGGCGGCATGGAAGAAAGAAAGTAGTTTTGTTATAAAGTCGAGATTTTGAAACTATAGAAGACCATCTTCGCGAGAAAGGTCTCGATCCCTTCCCACCTTAGATCGAGCTGGCATGGCAGCCGGGGCTTCTTCCCCGGAAATCATTCCCATCCAGCCGGACTTTGAAAGTCGATCTAGCGGTGCCTTTCCCTATCGCCTTCTTTTTGATAGTCGTAAGCTAGAGCCCCTATGGTATGGTGGCATCAAAAGCTAACCATTAGGTTCGTATTGCCAATTCGAGTACTTTTTCCACTAAGCGAGAAGGGCCCCTTCATCGTCAATCGGACGAGCGCAAATCACTCCTTTTCTCAAGTGGGAAAGACGCTTTGATAGTAATGGGTGGATCTACTACGCAAGTAGCATACTCGGATCAAGCAGCATCTCTTTTGGTTCAAAGCGAGTCCAGGAATATCTGACAGGTTGGGCGGACGGTCTCTCAAGCGATTCTTCCAATCTTTTGCATCTTGTGGTGAAGGGAAGCCCAGTTATTAGTAGCAAAAAGAGAAAGATGAAGGGCTTCGCTCCCAGGTTGATGGATCAAGAAATGAATGAAAGGTTGGAAGATCCTGCCCAGGGGGAGAAGTCTCAATGGGATGCATTTGCAGAGAGAAATAGAGATGCCGCTGCTACCAAAGGTGCACCCCGACAAAGCTACACTGCCTGAGGAATCATCCCATTTTCTCATATGAAGTCTATCAGCGGTGCTATTTACTATTCTTTCTAGTTCTGACTTGGGAAGCTGATCTCGATCTCAAGAGAAGCGTGACGATCATTCAAAAGGAGAAGGATCGGACAAAAGAAGGTGGTGACGACGGCCCGGGTGGATAGGATGGGATTCTGACCTCCACACCTGGACGGAGTGGTGACTTTGAGAGGTAGAGAGATTTTAAGCCTAAGCAGAGATCTTTCTTCAAATTCTTGGTCTTGCAGGTTGGTGACCGATCAATCAGTCTTTACGACCGGATCCAGTCTGAGAGATGAGCTAGCTTTCTTTCGGGTGTGAGTGGAGCAGAATGAGTGTGAATTAAGGGTGTGATTGCTTTGATGGAAAGAGTAGCACTCCCGATAAATCGATATCCGGGGGAAAGAAATCCATATCCCTCTAATAGTAGCAGACTGCGAAGTTGAAAATCGAAGGGGAACCAGAAATCTTGATCCATGGTCCCCCCTAGAAGGGCTTGAAGTTGAAGCAGACGTCCAGAGGTGCCTTTCTTGATGGAATTCAAGAAATGCCGACCCTGGTCATGAAGTGGAAAAGAAAGAAGTAGCATGGAAAGGAGGTGCGCTGGAAGTGGAAAGATTTTTGATTTAAAAATTTCGTATTAAGATGGATTTTATTTCAAGCCTTCTCTTTGCTTTACAGAATTTCTCTTTCTATCTATCAGTGAAGACTGAATTTAGGATTTGGCAATTATTGATGGAATTCCTTCCTTCTTTCTTGAAGTGACAGAATTCTTTATTTATTTCAGGAATTTCTTTCAGATATGACGGAATTGATATCGCCGTGAAATCTTTCTTTTTTTATTGCTTGCTTTCTTCTGACTCCTTACGTATACTTCACTCGTTGGGTTCGGCTGTCAGTTTCAAATCTTGAACCAGAATTGATCGATAGAAGTGCTTAAGCTGGAGGTGGAAGCATGAGTTCAGAGTTAGCATCGAAGGATGAAAAAAGACCCCCGTGCCATCAAATCCAAAGGGCACATGTAGCCATGCCATGAAATACAAAGGGCTAGCCAACAAATGATAAGAAGGGCACGCACGTGAAGCAAGGGGATGGAGGGCAGCCGTCCGGCGATTGAGGACCGCACATATCAAAGATAAAGAATATGAAAACCGAGACTATTTAAGTCGAACTCGGATATACTGACCGGGAGGCCGAGTTGAAAGTAAGGCTTTAAGCGAATTAAGATAGACAATCCAATAGATGCTATCTAACTAAGATTTTCAGTCTTAAGCTAATCAGTATTGGTAAGACGGGTACGTAGACGCACAAGAGAGGTTTTCTAGTCTTTTAATTGAATATAGGGGGCAGGGGAATATAGTAAGAAAGAAAGAGAAAAAGGATAGAAGTCTTACAGGAATTCGATCCAGCCCCGGTTTGAGCATCTCCCTAGCCTACCTACTTTCGAAGCTATCCTTTTGTCTCTCTATCCTTGCTAACGAGAACCTGTGAGACGGCTAGTATACAAGAGTATTCACCACTAATATCTCAGGCACGGTTGTGCGAGATGCGTGAATCGCAATGCTAGTCGTAAGAGATCATTTCTAGTTTAGCAAGGAGAAGGAAGCAACCGGAGAGAGCTTCGTTTAAGGACAGGAACGAGCGTAGACAGAGGAGAGAGTTAGAGTGACTCGTTAAAGACAAGAGAAGAAGCAGTCAACGGTTACCAGTTCCGTTAGCCGATTAGCAAGCGGTACTCGAGGAACAGGCTTAGTCAGAGATTCAAAGAGTTGGGTTAGCGATCCTCCTTAACAGAGTCGGGAAAGGGATAGATAAACAGAGTCGGGGTCATAGTACTGAGCCGGTTTAGTTAGACCTTACCTTTCATTTCATCTTTGTCTTTTAGCTAATGGTAATAGTTTCAAAGATAGACGTGTCACATAATCACATAAATAAGGAAATAAAGTGAGTGAAGGAGTGACTATCGGGGATAGGCACGACTGAACAGACTCAAATGCATAAGTATACTTTAGGAGTTCCTATGGAAAGACAATAAGGCGTCAACAGTGCCGTCTAGCGCCTTTTAGGCTTAGTCACGTCTCCCCAGATAAGGAAGCAAAGCCATAGCACGAGAGAGAAGGCGTTCCTTCGCCGTTTTATTTCGAGGAAGCGCTCAAGTCGAGACTCTTATATGTCAATAGAGAAAGCAGATTCAGAAAGAAAGCGAGTCATTTTAGTCTGTAATCTTGTAAAAGAGGGTTTCAACTAGACTACGGGTTGTTATTCTAGTAGACATAACCCGAAAGCCGCGCAAACCAGATCACTCTATACTTTTTACACTTGCTCAATCTCTAAAGCTAATTCGGAAACTTTGGAATGGGAGTAAAGCCCGACGAACCAATCTCGATAGTAAGCATTGGGCGGGGAGGACGGTCTCTGGATTTCTTTCTGCTGGCAAGGCATAAGAGCCGTTACCTATGGCCTGTGTGGTCTTCTGCGGAATTACCCAATGAATGTCTCCTAACGCCGCGACGGGGACCGGTAGAAGCAGACACAAATTGACTCACTACATGAACTGCATAAGCAATATCTGGACGAATAACAGTAATATATACCAGACCCTTATTACCTCCGTAGAAGTCACATTCTGGGGAGGCTCGGCTTCTACCCAGGGCAGAAGGTGGAGAAGGCTGGGCCGTAGCTACTATACTAGGATAAAAGTATGACCTCTTTAAGATCTGGGATAGATCTTTCCGATGATATCCATGGCCCACCCTCGAAATGGCCAAGGCTTTATAATCGGGTATAACTCGGAAGCTTGTGCTGGATTCCTGCATACCTCTGGCAGGCATCGCAGCTCTTAGCATGTGCTATGTAATCTGCAAGGACCGTAGGCCAGTAGTGGCCATGTCTCCGGATCTCTCGAATTTCCCTCAGCGCGCTCGATCTACCTATCTTTCTGAGTTTGATTGGTTTTCGCTCCAGCTGACCTTTCCATTTAATCACTGACAAAACCTACCTTTCAATTCTTCTTACCCTATGAGCTTTCAGCAAAGGACAGATTTCTTGGTCCATTGACATCGATCAACGAAATAGACCTCCTTCTTTCACTTTTGTCGTTGTCTTCCAATTCAAATAGCCCCATTAAGTGAGTGTTCCGCGAGAAAAGAGAGGCTGACATCTTTTCTTATCTATCTATTTTCGTAAATGAAGAAGATAAGTGAGAGCTTACTGACTGCATCTTCTAAGAAGGGCTTGGAAGAAGAAATAGAATCTCCTTTCTTTTTCGAGAAAAGGTCCCATCCTTCAATATCATGATTGGGTCGACCAGGCCAGATCATGAGTGAAATATCATGATCGGGTCGACTAGGCCAGATCATGAGTGAATAGAAAATCGAAAATGTACATAGCAGTTCCAGCTGAAATACTTGGAATAATTCTACCACTTCTACTAGGAGTAGCCTTTTTAGTGCTAGCTGAACGTAAAGTAATGGCTTTTGTGCAACGTCGAAAGGGTCCTGATGTAGTGGGATCGTTTGGATTGTTACAACCTCTAGCAGATGGTTTTAAATTGATTATAAAAGAACCTATTTCACCAAGTAGTGCAAATTTCTCCCTTTTTAGAATGGCTCCAGTGGCTACATTTATGTTAAGTCTGGTCGCTCGGGCCGTTGTACCTTTTGATTATGGTATGGTATTGTCAGATCCGAACATAGGGCTACTTTATTTGTTTGCCATATCTTCGCTAGGTGTTTATGGAATTATTATAGCAGGTCGGTCTAGTAATTAGGGGGCGGCCGTTCGGTCGCCTATGATACTAGGACCAATAGGTCAAAAATGGGTTTGTGCCGCAGGTGTTGAACGATCCACTCTACACAGGTGTGGGCTTACAGGGCTCATAAAGCCTTTCTTTCATTCATCAATAGGGCCCTGGTCGGTCACTTTTCTGGGCCGGGATCGATAAGTGGAATGGAAGTCATAAAAAAGATATCTTGATCTTCGCACCTCAGATCAAGAGGAAGGGTAGCTTGTCAAGCTGGCCTAAAATTTGAATTATTATTAATTATTATATATAAAAATATATATAATAATTAATAAATAAAAAGATTCGTTGTCTTTTAACCGGCTGTTCTTCTTTGTCAACGCTATTAAGGACCTATAGGTTCGCAATAATGAAAATTGGTTATTTTAAAAAGAAAAGGCGCTATTTAGCCCTACATTAGTAGAAGTAAGCGGCTGAGTTAGCCTAGCCTACCCTAAAAGTGGTATAGTAGGGTATAGTAGGCGAGCGAGTTAGCGAAGACGCTTAGGCTAATAGAAAAGAGAGCGTCGGTGCGTAGCCTTCATTCTACTACGCTACGAAAAGGTTACGAAATCACTTAGCTCGACGTTAGGAGAGTCAAGGGGGAACGCCATACCTACATAGAAGAACCGCTGTTCGCTGACTTTCTAAGGTCTAACCTTTCGCCCCCTACTGAAAAGGGGCAATTAGCTTTGCACCACTGATAGACTACTTAAGATTCAATTCAAAAGGCCCTACTTAGTTTCGCAAGCCTTTGTCATTGTCAGTCAACTAAGTAGGGCCTGAGGCCCCCTGTGAATCCGTAAATCTGAGGAGCATGCCGCAACAAAAGGATGGTCCCCTATGCATTTCATTCTTTCCGGAAGGGAAAAAAAGAAGTACCCCCCATCATAGTGAACCTCTCCTTGTGATCGGGATGAGGTAGATGCCTCCCAGCCGGGGGGCGGATCGAATCGGAGTTTCCTTAGGTAGCCACCGACCTACAGTTATCCTTAAACTTCCGTGCTTGGTGGAGAAGAAGCGAACAAAGGTACGCTCGCTTGCTGTCTTGTTCTCTGTCGCGAACTGGGATCGCTCGCCAGCTAGGTCAGATTGGAGCAACATTGTATGAGAACATATTACCCATATTCGGGGACAAGGGGCGAAACGACCTCTCGATCTACTTACTGCAGCCCAGGAATAAAAACGTCGTCTAGGCGTTACCTGTTGCTCCGATCTCCCCTACGCCTAGGACGTTGTCTGGGCCCACCAAGAGCCATAGTTAGTTGCTGTTTCCATTTGGTAGTTTTTTTTATCGTTGTTGATACCGGCAAGACCCAGCCAGATGATGTCTGCTGGTTGGTAGTGAGAGGACTCTTAGTACCTGCATACCCAAAAGGGGGCGCTGGTTAAAAAACAAGAATTTTTCTCTTTCTTGCTCTCCCTTAGCAGCGGGAAAGGAGTCTATCTATCTGCCTAGCTTTGGTAGATTTCCCCCAACGCAATCCACAGAAATTCCACGAATCCCTTGGTGGATAAGTCCGACGACTCAGCAGCAGTGCGGAATTTTCTTTCTCGTCTGCTGGATCTGATCTATAGTTAGGGGGCAATACATACCAAAAGGTTCGAAGAAGGATAATGAGTGAAGATCTGCCCCAGCCAAGTCGTCGACCGCTGCGGTACCTGAACTGAATGCTCTGAGGTTGAAAGGCAAGTAGATAAGCAGATTCCTACCTGTATTTTTATTGTCTCGATTCGTCCACTGCTGCTACTGATAATGGAAAAGGTTATGAAGTTGACTTCTTTGCCTTCTTGAAGGTGGTTGGGCATTAACCAACACAACAGTGAAACCCGATCCAGCTTTCGCTCCCTCCGCTTCCTCAGGGCCCTCACTTCCTCACTCAACTCACTCAGACGCTCGCCTCACGTCACTTCGCTCGCCTTGGGAGGAAGGCTACTGACGGTAGCGAATCTCAGAATACGAATAAGATCAGAAAGGCCATCATAAGAGCAAACAAGGCAATGGCTTCCGTGAGAGCAAAGCCTAAAATGGCATAACCAAACAATTTAGTATCCAATTCCGGACTCCGTGCTACTGAATGGATCAACGAACTGAATATCTTTCCAATTCCGACTGCAGCTCCAGCTAAAGCAATTGTAGCAGTTCCAGCACCGATGACTTTTAAACCCTCCATAACATCTTTAAAAGTTTTCATTTCAGTCTATTAATTGGAAGCAGGATTTTTCTTCTTGAAAGCGAGTTAAGTGGCTCTGAGGGGCACGAACGGTATAACAATAAGTACTGATTCGACTAGCTCGAACGTGGGGAACGAATGCTTGAATGTGAACAAATAGCTGACTCTTGCAAGTTTGTGGCCAGCGATCACCCTCTAAGCTATACGCTTGATAACGAACTAAAGGGCTCGAAGCTATAGAAGCTCTACAAATAGCAGTTCTTATGAATTTATGGCACAGTTCTTTAAGCTGGGTAAAGGTAAAGTAAACAGTAAACAGCAAAGACTCCCTATATCGAACCCCATTTTTTGATATGCCTTAGTATAAAGAGCTGGCTTAGTACATATCCATAAATATGTCTTTTTGACTGCGGCATAGCTATCCCGTAGTTTTCCTTTTCATAAGAGAAAGGATCCGTATAGGTATAGTATACGTAAGTTTACCTAGATCTATGTATTTACCTTATATGCCTTAAATTTACAGATGAGTCGGGATCCTAATCTTACTATTACAATTATAGGATCAGCTCTTATTTGCAATCTTCCTTAAAGAAAGTCTAAGGTAGTTGCAGGTCCATTTTCCTTTTTTTTATAATGTGCGGGATTCCTACTCTGAGTAGGCTTCTTCGTGCGTGGCATTCTAGGAGTCTTCATTTACTCCGATATAAAAAGGGTTCTATCAAGGTCAATAATTTCTTTCTGGTCCACCAATCATTTTTTTTTTCAACTAAGGTTTATTTAAGTCCGCCACAGCATGCCTTTTCCGTCTATAGCGGATAGGTAATTTAGCTACCTCCGCAGCAACAATTGCTTCAGCGGGAGCTGTCGTCGTGGGATCCGTAATAGTGAGCATTGTAACTGATACCGGGAGTTTAATATCTAGTTTTTTCTGCTTACGAAATGCTTACGCTTACCAAAAGGACTAGGGCATCTTGTCAAAAGCAAAAGCGAGCGGTGACTCTATCGGAATCTATAAAACTCGACTGGAAGCGGGTGGAACCCACAATTTAATCTGTCCTGTCTAGAGGTCTATGCCCTTAACCACTGCGTGTTTACTGACACACTATCCCACCTTAGGGTACCTTATTTCAAATAGATATCCTATTAGCTCTGAATAGCTCTGAAGCAGGAAAGATTCTTTGCTTTTCTACACTACATTCTGGACGGAAAGGAGATGGTTGTTGAACATCTTCCTAGGCCCCTTCCATTGTACTCTTCCCTTCTTCTTCCCCTCCGACCTGTGCTATCCATTCTGCATGCAGTATTATAATATTAGTCGGTCTTGGGTCTAGGAAATGCCAACAGAGAAGCAAGCCGAACCACCATAAGCGGATCCTGAGCATGAGTCAGTACGTCAACAATCATAAAAAAAAACCTCCATATAGCACATTTCCCAATATAAGGATTCTTTGTCAGGTCTTTCCAATGCCGGGGACAGCAGCAAACCACCTTTTTTATTCACAAATGATTGTGATTGTGGAGTTGAGGCAGGGAACGGTGCTAGACGACTCGGCGATTCTACCCTACCTTTTTCCCAGGATTTGATTGCTGCTTGACGAGAAAAAACCGCATGTTTGGCTCTATATTCAGCTTTTTGGCTTAGTAAGCTCTTCTTTCTCTTTCAGGCACTCTACCTCAGCAAAGGATGCGATGAAGGAGTCACCATCTGTCACATGGGTGATCAGGGCGGACATTGTTCTTTCGTCAGTGCAGTCAGATTGGATCTGAGGCAGAATGGATAGATAGAGTCTGGTTTCGCCAGGCGCTCCTGTCCCTTTCCCGAGAGGATGGCTCCCCCCTTGGGCTAACTCAATGACCCCACCCACTTATCGTTCCTACCCGACCTTACTTCTGAAGGCGAATAACTCATTATCGATAAGATAAATTCGTGATCCGAGCATTAAGATAGAGTAAAGCACACAAGCAACTAAGACAGAAGGAACTGGAACAAGGTTTACTCAACTCATCTCGACACGCATCTTGACTCAACTAGACTCGTGACAACCTATATAAAAAATTTTTAGGTTATTTAATGAAAAGAAATTATCTGATTCATTGAACGCTATCTCTTCGCCTGCGGTGCCACTTGTCGTTCAGGAAGTAAATTCACTTTTCGGGGGAAGATAGTTTTAGCTTCCTTTCCCTTTTGCCTCGAATGACTGCTTTAAAGTCAATTGTGATAGAGCTCTTTGAAAGGAGGTTAAGGCATCTGGATTAGGTGTAGGACTAAGGGACTGAATTGGCACCATCTTTTCAGCTATGTCAAAGAGTCATTTCCACGCCACGGATGCTGGAGTTGTCTAAGCCTGGGCTGTCTACTATGGAATGAAGCTAGCATTGGAAGCTTTCTTTTACCGAATAGATGTGGAGACAGGCAGTGCAATGTGGGAGCCGTGCTCCAACAAGACCCGAGCCTAGCATTGGACACATTGTGGATGATATTAAAGCTATAATTTCTTCTTTTTAAGTTTCTAATTGAATGCGGATACTCATAAGAATGGTAAGAGGGTGGCACATCAATTAGCTAAACTATCCATTTCATCATCAGGGATGGGGAAAATATGGTTATAGGAGATTCCGGAATCTAATAAGCAGTCCTTCTGTGTAAAGTTAGCTAGTGTGGATTCGCGGAAACTCTTAATATTATCGGACACAACAAACAACCAGAAGCCATATCTTTCGTCGCTTGCTGCCAAACAACCTATTGCTATTGACAAGAGTCGGTCAATGCCATTCAATGTCCAGCCAATAACCAATTGAGGAAGCAAGCCGAATCCTTATATACGAGATAATAAAGGGATCATAGCGGTGAAGGAGGACGACCGGAGAGAGATGCCGTAGCTAAGAAACTAACGTAAAAAGGTAGAGTAGAGACTGGATCGAGTAGAAATACGAGAAACTGGATCGCCCAGAAGGGAAGTTTTAAAATAACGCAGTGCACCCAGGTAATACAATACGGGAAAGTCATAAAGAAAATACGAGAACCATGTCTACTGGGTTACACAGCGAAAATGAACTGAACTCAGCGATTTACTAGACTAGAGAAGAAAAAGAACTACTAAAAAAGCTTAGGAACAATAGCTACTTTACCGTAGGAATAAGAGCTACAAAGACTAACCACTAATAAAAGGGTAGGAACAAGAGCAACTAAACCGTAGGGATAATCCCTATCAATACTAACTACTAAGAACGGGGTAGGAACAAGAGCAACTAGACCGAAGGGAAAAATGACTAGCACAACTAACCCAGAAAAAGACAAAGAAGATATTTATACCCGAGAACCCAAACCACACGCTGAAACCGGGGAGTTAGAACAACCAGGGAAACGAGTGAGGAAAACAATAATAAAACCAGGAACATGGGGTTGTGCACACGAGCCATGGCCAGTGAGGAAAAGGGTTGGTGCGCGGAGGAAACGGGCGAAGAAAAAACGCTGTTCCCTAAACTAAGAGTTATCTACTCCACGGCCGAAGGGAGGAACTGGATCGAGAAACCGGAGAACAGGAACCGGGATCGAGAAACCAGAGACAGGAACCCGGGGGGATCAATCAACATAAAGAAACTCTAGTAGGACAGAATCATTAGCATTGTCTCTAGAGAGAATGCGCCTGTCGATTCCGGATTCTGGTGGCTGAGGTCATACACCAAGTGCACGCGTGATTATGCTCTGGCAGAACTCCCTTAGGTCCAGAGAGAGATGAAGTTGATACTCAACCTCTGCCTCTCGGATGGCTTTGACACTTTTCCAACACTTCTATGTGCAGATGGATTTCGGGATTCGGCGAAGACTAAACAACGGATCAATCCACTTGACCTAACCTTTTGAGCCTCCAGTTCTTTTCTGGATTGCTAGCGTGATCGGATAAGACAGCGGAGATTCATTCAACTACTTCGCTCTCAGAGGCGGGCTCGTAGGGTAATTCACAATAAAGGCGCGTGTGAACCATCCCAACTACTGGCCTGTTGTTGATCTCCTCTTTCTTTTTCTTTTTTTTCTTCTCCCCTAAGAGTAAGAGGAAGAAGTCTCGTCTCGAAAAGACCAATTGAAGCTTTTCTCTTCCGGCTCTGAAAGAAGAGGACTGATTCCTATTCCCGCCTACTCCCCGTTTCTTCCTAAATTCGTAGGTCGTGGAACAAGAGAGAAAGAAGGGACCCTACCAAGACTTTGGGTTCGACTAAAGCTTCCGGGCTCGGGCACCCCCCAAATAGATTGAATCTTGATGAGTCGAAATTGCGTTTTTTGGCCGGATCGAGAGAACTTTCCCGGGAACTGCCAGTGATACACGTAGTTTTGATGCTTTAAAGAAAGCCTCTGGGAACAAGATAGTTTACCTGCTTGCCTACTACGGTTAAGGGAAATGTTTCTGTCGAAAGGCAAACAATGTGGGTAGTATGATTCTTCCTCTTTATGTTAGGCGGGCCTATAGCCCTTTTAAGGTCTTTTTAACTATGTAGGTATCCTCCCTTGCTTGTCTTTAAATGCCCTCCTTTCCTTAAGGCTACTTCAGGGAGTTCCTCCAAACCAAATCCTACGACTAGGGACTTTCGTCTTTACTAAAAGCGTTCTATGAAGTCTCAATCTCTCTTACTTTAGGGAGGCCCTCCTATCAAGAACCTATGGTTTTATTTCATTTGATCATTCTAGCGTTCACGGCTAGTCTAAAAGAAAGTCAATATACAGACACATTTTCTTTACAACAGAGCAGCTAAACGTAAACAAGATCTATTTCTTAGGTCGGTGTCAACCCACGGCGTATATAAAGAAGACCCACGATTCGACCTCTAACTTTAGAATGGATATTTCCGGGTGTTCAAAGTACCGTTCACCTTATTTTGTGTTTTGTGCGCAATGCGCCCTTTGCTTTGCTTGAGTTGAAAAACTTCTGACCCGCATCCAGATCCCGGAATTCGCTTTCTTCTTTGATTCCGCTTTCTCCGCTCGATCTTACACTTAAAAAAAGGAGTTCACCAGCAAAAGACGATTTAAGATTACTTATGGGCTGCTTATCGATTAAGAAATCGAATGAGGGATTGGGCTGCAACCCCTTTTTTATACGCTCTTTTTAATTAACAAGTAGAACTACGAGAAGGAAAAAGTACTAACTCTTCGCCTTTCAAAATATTGCGTATATAGAGATAGTCAGTCTTGACTTATCTCAAGCAATGTCCAAAGACTCCCATGCCTTTCGAACCAAACGCAACGCCCGTCTTCCAAAAAGTCTTTATTGCATTTTTAGAGCAAGAAGCAGAACTACAAGAAAAATGAAAACAAAAAAGCCAATCAAAACTAGAGGTACTTTGGAAAGATTATAGTGAGACAAATGGAAATCTACAATTAACTGAAGAAATTGATTTCAAACACATAGTGGAAAAGGTATTTATTATAGACGAGTCTTTGCAAGAACAAATTCTCGGACTAAACAAAATATATTTAGATCTCATTAGTCATGGCACAGACAGTAGTTACTTTATTGACATTCTGAATACGTATGGCCCTTTTGTAGGTATGTAGGCAATTCGGCGTATACCCGGATGCGACCCCATCCATTGAGGGTTAGCAATAAGGGTTGGCCCCTAAGCTGCCTGTAAACTGTTTTTTCTAGTTAAATATTTTCTTATGATATGTATTTTTTCTTACTATCTACTAAAAGGCAAGTAGCTTGATTGCTTCGAATCCAATTCGTAAGACCAGAAGAAAGGTCCGTGTCTTAGGCTTGGTCGTCGCAATAAGACGGAAGGGTTCCCTGGAAAGAAGGGCTCCTTTAAAGCGTTGGAGGAAGAAGTTTACGCTAGAGTATTACATAAGCAAAATGGTGTTCTAAGGAAAAGAACTTGACCAACTTCCTTGATAGGTGAGGGATAATCGCCTCTTGTCTCTTTCCTGACCTACTCAATCGAAAGATGCTCACAATCGGATGCTAGTCTCTAAGTCCCTGCTTTGACTGTTCCTTATCTTAGGTCACGGTTTTTTTGGTTTCAATCCATACTTTCCCTTGCAAAGACAAAGACAAGATTTGTCCCACCCGTGGATCTGACCCCCTTGATCTTCCTCTATGATTCGCGCTTTAATTTAATAAGAAGCTCACTCGTGCCATTTGACCTCGTCCTATAAGATTCATACTTAGCTCGACGTCTCTTCTTTTCTTCTAGCACAAGAGCGGATATGAACTCAGCAGAAAGAGCGGTAATTGCTCCAACAGCTTCTTCTTGGTTACACATGTCACCGCCCCTTTCTTGAAAAAGAAGGCATTCTTGCAAGGACCGCTTATTCCTATATTATTCCTAATAGACGGCTAATGCCGCGTCTAATCTCACGAAATCTAATTTTTTATTATTCCGCATCCGAACTCGCATTCTAATGTGCTAGCGACCCCTCCTTTAAAGCGTTTAAGGTAAAGGCAGCAGCTCGGGAAGCTTCTGTCGTGCGTCTTCCTACTGAGTTCGAGTTCAGGTCTTTCACCTGAAAGTTCTTGCTCTTTCACTGATTACCAGCTTATGACACGCGGGTCACTAAGGCTCTACGCTTTTTGGGTGGGGGAATTTCCCCGAATTAGAAAGCCTGCCTTTCTTAGGTCTGATCATCGAAAGAAAGACGAAGGAGGACTGATTCTGGGCAAATCGATCGTTTATAAATAAGGATAAGGACTTTCTCTTCTTCTTATAGTTCCTAATTCTACCTGCTAGAGAAAGCTTTCTCAATCTTCAATCTCCTAAGATTCAACCTTCATTGGACCACTAAAAGCCTTTCCTCCACCACCAGCGACTACTAAGGCTTCACCCGAAATCGAGTTCTCGGTCTTACCTAGCCTAAAAGAGAATCGAATCCCTTGAGTTAACCCTTGGAGAGGAATCAGAAAGGTAGTTCCTTTGGCGAGATTCTTCCCCACACCCGTTCGGTAGTCTACTTCAGTTACAAGACTCTTTCCCCTCCGATCCGTGGCTAGCTTTGCTTGCTTCCCCCTTCCTCTGGAAAGACCTTGATTCAAAGTAAAGGAATAAGGATAGCCGAATCGCTATCTCTGGAACCAAAGTCATACTATCTTGACTTGACTAAAGTCCTAATGGTTTGACCTTTAAACCACCAACAGGTCCTATTCCAACTTCCACAGAGCCGTCGAAAGCACGGCAGAGACCACGACTGATTATCTGACCCCGGCGGGGATGGAGCAACAGATGTTTTGAGAATTCAAGAGATGGTCACGGCGAGACTACCCCTTTTATCATTACGATAGGTGTCAAGTGGAAGTGAAGTGCTGTATGCTGCAGAGGAATCCTAACAGACCAATAGAGTTGAACCTTCATCCTACATGACCCTATCAATTCAATCAGGATCTACCCGTCTATTTTCATTCTTAAATTCTTTGACAACACGAAACAAAACAAAAGAACAGCCCGTACTCTCTATCTATCCAATTTCTTACTGAACTTGACTTATCTCCGAAATATCCACCATACTGCGATGGGACTGAGTCTGATCGATTCGGCTAGATAGCTCAGAGTTAAGGGATGTAAGGGGAAGGAGTGGTACCATTTTCATCTAAGCAAATTGAGAAGACAGAAATCTCGTAAGTAACAATCGCGCAAAAGCCATAGCACAAGTTATCTTATCATTTGAATTTCTCTTCAAGTCTTTATTGAATTGACATGTCCGATACCATCTGAAATTATAGCATCCAATTGCTTTCCGGATTAGCGTTACCTGCGGCTCTCCTAATCTTAGCCAGCTGGCGAGTCGCCCGGCTACGCAATTTAACAATCCACAACTATACGGAGAAAGTGGATGAGTCAGTTGCAAATACCATAAAGGAGCAGTTGAGCGAAAGAGTCATAACGCCGCTGTTTACCAATAATAATGTGGTGTTGCCGCCCGGAAAGAATGCCTATGACGTCATAGACGCCTTAGTGCCGGGGGACAATGTGCAATTGCTTGCGGCGATGTATCACGATCTTTGTTGGCTGGGCATTGAAAGTAAGACGTACCTACTATTACTACAAGCTATCAATCTCTTGTGAATCAATGTTATTAGCTGTGAATTCGAACTTTTTGGTATTTTCTGTTTTGTCGAGAGGAAGGATCCAAATGCCCCATCAATAAAGTGAGGGCTTTCCGGACCTTCCCCAACCCTCACTCCCCCTTTTTCAAAAAGAAGCCCCGCTCAACAAGGGGCCCCTCTCTGATAAGGAAGAAAACGAAAGAATCTCAATTTTACGACAAATCCGGTCCGATGGCTGTTCTCCACTAACCACAAGGATATAGGGACTCTATATTTCATCTTTGGTGCCATTGCTGGAGTGATGGGCACATGCTTCTCAGTACTGATTCGTATGGAATTAGCACGACCCGGCGATCAAATTCTTGGTGGGAATCATCAACTTTATAATGTTTTAATAACGGCTCACGCTTTTTTAATGATATTTTTTATGGTTATGCCGGCGATGATAGGTGGATCTGGTAATTGGTCTGTTCCGATTCTGATAGGTGCGCCTGACATGGCATTTCCACGATTAAATAATATTTCATTCTGGTTGTTGCCACCAAGTCTCTTGCTCCTATTAAGCCCAGCCTTAGTAGAAGTGGGTAGTGGCACTGGGTGGACGGTCTATCCGCCCTTAAGTGGTATTACCAGCCATTCTGGAGGAGCAGTTGATTCAGCAATTTCTAGTCCTCATCTATCTGGTATTTCATCCATTTTAGGTTCTATCAATTTTATAACAACTATCTCCAACATGCGTGGACCTGGAATGACTATGCATAGATCACCCCTATTTGTGTGGTCCGTTCTAGTGACAGCATTCCCACTTTTATTATCACTTCCGGTACTGGCAGGGGCAATTACCATGTTATTAACCGATCGAAACTTTAATACAACCTTTTCTGATCCCGCTGGAGGGGGAGACCCCATATTATACCAGCATCTCTTTCGGTTCTTCGGTCATCCAGAGGTGTATATTCCCATTCTGCCTGGATCCGGTATCATAAGTCATATCGTTTCTACTTTTTCGGGAAAACCGGTCTTCGGGTATCTAGGCATGGTTTATGCCATGATCAGTATAGGTGTTCCTGGATCTCTTGTTTGGGCTCATCATATGTTTACTGTGGGCTTAGACGTTGATACCCGTGCCTACTTCACCGCAGCTACCATGATCATAGCTGTCCCCACTGGAATCAAAATCTTTAGTTGGATCGCTACCATGTGGGGGGGTTCGATACAATACAAAACACCCATGTTATTTGCTGTAGGGTCCATATTTTTGTTCACCATAGGGGGACTCACTGGAATAGTTCCGGCAAATTCTGGGCTAGACATTGCTCTACATGATACTTATTATGTGGTTGCACATTTCCATTATGTACTTTCTATGGGAGCCGTTTTTGCTTTATTTGCAGGATTTCACTATTGGGTAGGTAAAATCTTTGGTCGAACATATCCTGAAACTTTAGGTCAAATCCATTTTTGGATCACTTTTTTCGGGGTTAATCCGACCTTCTTTCCCATGCATTTCTTAGGGCTTTCGGGTATGCCACGTCGCATTCCAGATTATCCAGATGCTTACGCTGGATGGAATGCCCTTAGCAGTTCTGGCTCTTATATATCTGTAGTTGGGATTTGTCGTTTTTTCGTGGTCGTAACAATCACTTCAAGCAGTGGAAACAACAAAAGATGCGCTCCAAGTCCTTGGGCTGTTGAACAGAATCCAACCACACCGGAATGGATGGTACAAAGTCCTCCAGCTTTTCATACTTTTGGAGAACTTCCAGCTATCAAGGAGACGAAAAGCTCTGTGAAGTAAAAGAAAAAAAGGTCGCCGATTGCTACTAAGAACCTAACAGAACTTTTCAAAATTGAAAACAGATAAGAAACTCTCGGTAAGCAGGATCCGCTTACCGAGAGTTGAAGGGCACATAGTCGCTGAACCGATAGGCGAACGATGCAAAAGAAGATTGAATATGAGATTTCGCAGCTAAGACGCCAGAGTACATAAAGTGAAGTCGAAGCGGAAGAGACATCTGCGCAGTGTCCAGGCGCCAGGATTGGAAGCCCCCACCAAATGTCTGAAGCAACCGGAGAAATGGTCGATCACCTTTACTGAAGAAGATTTTGCTATCTTCCAAGACGCCGGGAATTATCCGATAGGCGTATCCGCCATGATCTCCAATTTAAAAGTAAACCGCATTTTGGTTGACGCGGGGAGCTACGTTGAAGTTCTTACTTACAAGGCCTACCAGCAGCTCAAACTGGCGGATGAGAATATCTCCCCCATGGGCCCGATCTTTGGTTTTGCGAATCAGCCTATTCCAGTTAAAGGTTACATCCTACTGACAATGACCATGGAGGATGGCAAGCACAAACAATCCACACCTGTGAAGTTCCTAGTGGTGGATCAGCCATCCGCATTCACCGTCATCATTGGAAGACCATTAATGAAAAGGACCCAATGGTCAATGCGATCTACAGCCTCACAGTGAAATTACCAACTGCTACTGGAGTAGGATACATGAAAAAAAGACCAAGTTTTGGCCTGGCAGTGTGATTTGACATCATAGGATCCCCCTCATAAAATGGCAAGACCACTGTCATATCAGGCGAAAAAGAAGAGTGCATCAAGAAGGACGAATCGCCGAAAACTGGCGACCATAAAGAATAAGACGAACCAAAACCAGCAGCAGCTTTGCAAAATAAATGTTATCCATCACCATGATACATTTATGACTCCTTATATAGACATAGACGGGGCGAGCACACCCGTGGAAAAGCTCAACCAGTGGGGCAACCTACACCTACCACAATGCAATTGTATGATGACGAGCCATAAAGGGTTACACAAGTCGGCTCGAAATTAACAGAAAATGAACAAACCATCTCAGCATACGGCTCCGAAAGAGGAGGTCATGGCGAGAATAGAGGATCCCATTCAAACATCGCCAGTTTCCTCAGAGCAAATGCTTCAATTTTCGCCTGGAGCCCGTCAGCCAGGGAGCTTCGCTTCTTCTCTTTGCCAGACACTCACTTAACAACGCAACGATTAATAGTGATATGTAGTGAATCTTTCCTAAAGCCTGGCTTTGAGCCTTCCTTTAATGTGGCACTTAACCCTGGCAGAGACCCTCTTTTTCCCATCCATTGATCAATTTCTGTTTATGGAATCTATCCGTACAAACCTTTCTATGCCCTTAGCACTCAGCTTGGAAAGACTGAATGCCTTGATTCTTCCTCTTCTCCTCTCCTGGAACTAGAATGGAATGACTTGCGTATAGAAAGAAAGTGTCAGTCAACGTAAGGTTTTCAGCTTCAGGCAATCCCTGAGGGGCTTGTTGCTAGAATGAATAGCCAAATCAAGGGAATGAATCAAAGTTTTTTCCGGGTATAAAAGAGGTTTCAGTTCTGATTTATACTACGTACGAGGCATAGGATGGATAGGCACCAAAGACCAACTGCAAAAGAATAACCTAATTCTCTTAGTCAAGGTAGGGGTTCAGATCTCATCATGTTGCATCATTTCACCAACCCTACTCACCTTCCTCCTTCTGCTCTTGCTTGCCACTCCATTAATTATTATCAAGCGTAATTCGACGGAAGCTATTCGAAAACTATTGAACTCGCTCCGAAGTTTATGATTTGGCTTTTGTGTGTCACTGATTACGGTTTACGATTGGATTGCTATCTTATAAAATGAATGCTATAGCCATTGAGGCTAGAAAAATCCATTATAAAAGGAAGGGAAGATTACAATTTGTTTTATAAAGAGGTACCCTTCATCAAGAAAGCTTGCATAAGAGATCCTTCTTACTGCTCTATCTAGAATGAAAATAGAAAGAGAAATAAAATGTTAGGCTGTGGGGCCACTAGGGCTGGGACCCCTAAGGAGAGGTCAACGAATGCTCTTCGAATTGGTCTATAGCCGATGAACCGACCAGGACACCCCCCTTTCTGCCATATCTCTCACCGCCTCAGACTAGCTATCCCTAGCCGAAAAAAGTATGAATAGAGCAGTTGAGTGCCTTTCCTTCCCCTATCTTTGTTTGCCACCACCCGACTTAATGGTAAGAAAGCCCGCCTCCTAAGAATGAAGGAATGGATTAATCACCTTTGGGGCAGGTGGATGGATCGCCTTTCCTTAACATAGATGGTGGATGGGCTTCACTTAACAAACAAGAGTGGTCAGTGCGATATGCGAGATTAGATATTTATGTTTTCGTTTCGGGGGAAAAAGTACTCTAGATAAAGTGAGACCCTTCAGGATATAAATGGACCTCCTTCTCCTTCATATCTTATGATTGAGAAAAAAGTCTATTTGTATCCCGCTTCTTGAGTAACAGCGCCTGTCTCTAGTCTTTTTGCCTAGAGGGACCTTTCAAGCTTATAGTGACTGGGTAATGGCACTATTGGACATGACATGGATAGGTCTTATCAATCATGTAAACGGAAGCAAGTCACATGGGTGTGGCCTGAAATTCATCCATGAACCACTACTTCTCCATAGAAAATCCATGAATATGATGCATAGTTCAAACCATGATGTTTGCCAATTGCGGAGTATTCAATGCCTGTCTCCATCGGGAGTTCCTGGAATGCTGGGAAACCTCTCAATGATGGAGTAGTCCTATAAGAACTAATTGGTCCAGGGGTATGGCGCCTTCATCAAAACCATATTTAGAGACTGGCAGAGTGTGTCAGTTTTCTTCTAGTATTTTAGATGCTTAGGAAAGGCTATAACTTCTAGTATTTTAGATGCTTAGGAAAGGCTATAACTTCTAGTATTTTAGATGCTTAGGAAATGTCGGCTATAAGATGCTAGCAGAAAGTTGATATGTCAGTTGCAAAACTAAATCTGGAATGAAGTCAAATCCTATAGTTATTGCTTGAATTTTCTAATGAAAAGAAAAATGAAAAGGTTTGGGAATTTGGATCTTGAGAAGTTAAGAATTTGTGCTCCATTTGGTGAGGTATACGAACCACCGTTGAATGATACTCGAAGTAGTGTTTTACCTTTGTCTCATCGTCGTACTCTAATCAATAGGTGTCTCTTACGCTGTAGAATCAATTTACCTGCGTTTCCTAAATATATACCACCAGTTCCACCAGTTACTTCTGTTCCTGCTCGATTACCTTCTTATGTTCCATTAACTTCTGCATCTACCAATGAAGGACCATTGACCTCGTCTTCAAGATTGAGCACCGATGATCTACCATTATTGTCTTCTTCTTCTTCTTCTTCTTCTGCATCTACTTCTGGTTTAATGAATCCATCATTTTCTGAAGCACTAAGGGCATTACCCTTATCTGTTAATCAGGAACAAAATAATCCATATAATGTTCTGGAGATGGGTTACCGCTTTTTACCTGATCATACAACCTTCATGAATTGTAGTTTTATAGTTTCGAATAAATTGAAAAGAAGGCTCATGCGGATATGTAAAACTATCGGATTCTCTTATAATACTATACCATTTTATGTTCCAGAAGTCTTTGAATACAGTAGGCTTGGTCGAGGTATGCGAAGTTTGGTGAAAGAAAATTATGACAAAATAGTTGTTGAGGTTGTATCCTTTTATAAGGGTAGATATGGTAGAATTATTATACTAGTTAGTTTGGGGGTCAGTTGTACAATTTGGTCTATCTTTGTACCAGGCATGGGCGAGGTTGCACCACCATGTGATCTCTTTCCACGGTTTGAGTCGTATCAGTCATTCTTTAATGCTAATACGAATCAACACTTGTTTCAGAAAGCATGTTTTATTGAACGTACATATATCTCTGGCGAGGTGATCAATACCCTCGATAATGAGTTTCCTTTCTCTGAGATGAGTATTCCTGCTACTGGAAATACAAGAATAGCTGTGGGTTTAGGTTTGATGATAGCTGTATTTATGGCGTTGGGAATAGCTCCAGGTATAAAAGAGAACCTATTATGATTATGACGACAACAACAAACATGAAAATAAGTCACTCTCGGTTTAATATAAGGTATTACTGTGATGACAGTAATAAAGTATTTCCGTATGGCAGTAAAGAGTATGAAGACTATAAAGAACGTAGGAAATTCAAAATGGAAAATGAATTGAAAAATTCTAGTCTACATTTATCAACAAGGAATCTGACATCGAAGCTGGAGGATCTCTTTCAGGATGAGGTGTTTTGCAAACTCGATTTGAATATTTCAGATGAAGAAATTGAAACCATGCATAACCAGGTTTTTCATGGTCAATATGTTCTATCACCCTTGCGTGTACATTTCATCAAATCTAGTCAATTACATGATGAGCTATGCAAGCTGTATCCGAAATGCCCTGAATTCATAAGCTATCCAAGCCATGTACCTGACCAATATATAGTGGTTAGACCTGATTATAAGGATGTATTGATCATCATGGCATTATCCAAAATCTTGCATGACATCTTCTATGAACATGATTGTAATTTCTGTCCGTTTGATACACATAAAGATTATTACCATTCTACTATTCAAGAAATGGGGATGGTTGATTCTCTCTTTCGTATTGATATAATACAACCTATGGCAGTTGATCTGGTGCTAGAAAAACTAGAAATATATGCTAAAAAAGGAACATATGTTTACAATCTTCTATCTTCATTTCTAAAGCTCCCTATCTTAGATGAGGAAGGGAATGATCTTTCACCTTATATAGGGCATCCACCTGTTACAGAACTCACTAGGAATCTATATAATCTCACTATCATGGAGACTTTCGAACGTGAATTTCAACGAAGATATCCAGGTGTGCCCTTTACTAGGTTCATCTCACAGATCTTTATTGGAATAAAGTCAGATAGTGAGTTGGAAGGTATAAAGAAGAAAGATAAGGTGAAACTTTCTGTGAAAATGTTGGAATATATGATGACCGATCTAAAGTTGTTTGGGAAGGTCGTACGCATTGAACCGGGTGACGAACCTATATCTTGCTATGATAAGATGATGGTCTTAATTGATCTATTCTCAAAGAGAGTGCAAGTACATAGAATGTATCACAATAGGTGGTTTTTTTAGTGTGTATGTGTAACCCTTTCACTTCAATTCCTATTCCTACTATGGTTGCTCTGGACTATGATGGTAAGGTTGTCGTGTACAATCCTACAGATAACAATCCTATAGATTATGGTTAGCATTAGTAAGGGAAGAGAAAGCTGGGTCAACTCTTAGGCTTGCAACAAGATTGGCAAGGGGACAAATTAACATAAAGGTCTATCTGAGTCTTTCTTTGCTCGAATAAGCCCCCAGAAGAGCCCTTTCCTTTCTTCTTACAGTGATGAGAGTTCAGTCATTAGCACCAGTTTCCTTTGCAAACCTATTCACTCGCACCAGTTTTCCTTAGCAAACCTATTCACTCGCCCCCTTAGCTATTCACTCGCACCAGTTTTCCTTAGTCAATCTATTCACTACAATCCCACTTCAAAGCAAGAATGATCAAGAGGTGGTGGACCCGCATCATCCATATAACCTTAAGCAGGATAGGAGGGAGTAGAGAGAGTGGATCGAACTAGCATTATCCTACTTTATGGTTAGCTTTAGTAAGGGAAGAGGAGAGATCAACGACAGAGCTACTATCTACTAAGTATTGGAAATGGTAGGGTCAACTCAGGCACTTTTAGGCTTGCAACAAGATAGGGGAGAAAGAAACAGGTAATGCCATTGGAAGTGATCATATCATCTCATAAGGACGGAGTACAAGACCAAGAAAGAGAGAAGCAAGCGGGTTATAAGTACAGGGATTTCATGCTCACTTGTCGTGGTTACGTCAAGTTAGGTCTTTTTCCACTCCGGAAGGAAACCTAGTCGTTATTAAGTAAAGCCTATTAAGAGTCCTATTCATAGTAGAGAGTGGTTTTCTCACTCAGGATAAAAGGTATCAGGTTTCACACCGTAACGAACAGGCGTCAGGTCGGTATGACGAAGAAGCTAAGGAGGGCAAGTAGGGGCGGTTTCCTTCGTTCGGGCGATCTAACCAACTTATGGAAGGGATGTCGATTGCAGCTTCAACAAGGAATGCTGTTAACGGACAGATCATCACACATCAGTCAATATAAGGACTACTTACTTTATATATTGATATAAGATATAAGGGACTGCTTTCCTAAAGAAAAGACTATTTTCACTGGGGGATTCGAGCATGAAAATAGGACAGCGCGAAGGTAGCCTTTCTTTCCTTCTTTTCGGGGAAGAAGCGAAGGTGGCGTTGACACAATAGAAATGAAATAAGAAAGGTGACCTGCCTTCAACCACTTATATGATTGTTTGAATGACTGGCTTAGCAAAGGGAGTCTTTGCTTCGACTTCCAACTCCCTACCTTCCAACTAGCATTCTTTGAAGGCTAAATAATAGGAGCACTCCACTCTATGTATGATGAAAGAAAGCTATTCCATTCAACCGGCCGAAGAACCTTCTTTTGATCGAGAGGTCTTGAAGAGCCTTGCCCTTTTCTCTGCCGATTGTGTAAGGGATCCCATACCTCTAACTACCACCTTTGGGCTTGCCCAGTGAAGTTGTTCGTTGCTGCTGGTACAAATCCTATTCGTGAGAAGAGGCGAAGCGGTCAAGCATGATAGAAGAACAGCTGATATGCGATATGAATCTTATAGCTCGTGGCGAAAGGAGTTTAGGGCTCCTTCGAGAATATCTCGTTGAAACTGAAAACGCATGGCACTCACGGCTTTGATTTGAGCTTCTAGGAATTCATAAGCCTCCTCCCTCATGTTGTTGCAGGGAGAGAGTTCATAAATAGATTGCAATTTTTGGTCCGCGGTTAAACAGTTGATCCTGTACCTGAGCCTTCATCTCTAAAATAGTGAGTTCGCTCAATTCCCGCCCTATTTGACGAAAGGGGGGCTTCGATGTAATGATTAGCATGCAGAACATAAATCCCCATTTCAACCATTGAACTGAGGTTCAAACTGCCCCGTACAACACGTTTTCGATAACAACCAATACACGATTGAAACCGGTCAACGAGCAATTCACGAAGTCTTTTCGTAGAAAAAAGATAGGCTGCAGACTGCTTTTTCCTTTGCTTGGGCTCGGCTTTAGTGTGGGTATATCCACTTGTCTTTTTCATCGATACAATTGTGAATCCATCCCGGTTAAGGAAGTGGCTTAGCTGGCTCGTGCTGGTATGCAGTAGGCCTTATTACCAGTCCGCCTTTTGGAATCATAGAATATTTGGATGGGTCTGCTCGTCTTCCTCCATAGAAGAGGGCTCCCTCATTTCGACTACGGTTAGGAACGAGCCTTGACAGTTACAATATCAATGTCCTCCGCTTACTCCACTTGGTAGGTGTTCACTATGGACCTTTTCGCTGACTGAATAGAGGGACTTATAGGCTTTGCTTTTTTCTCTCTTTTCTCCATCCCAATAGGAATAGGTGCCAGTCTCTATTTCATGTCCAGGATTGATAGCCGGAGAGCTCTAATCCTTTCTAAATGCTGCCTATCTCTTGGCAAGGGAGATACCCGGCAGACATGGCTCAATGAAATGATTCTATCTCAGTCCAGTCGGAGGTTCTATATATCTCGTTAAGAGGAAGAAGTGAGCCCTGGATTTCGTAGAGTACCCGGCTTTCGTCAAGAAAAGTTTCAGAGCGCTAAGCGCATATGGCATGAAAGGTAAAGATGATGTCGGTAAGAATTGCTCTGAATCGTAGTTCAGATGAAACTAGGGTCAGTGGGCAGAGAGTCCATAGTGAAAGTCTCACCTACCAATCATCGGAAGGAAGTCAAGTCAGGGGAACTAGCGGCGGCTTTTTCCTTCTCCTCCCGAGATTCATATATTGTTTGATCCGAGCTTGGAGAGATGCGGTAAGCTCAAAACAAGAAAGAGGCGGAGGAGTACACAGCCGAGGAATTGCAAGAAAAGTTCTTCGTGCTGGACTGGGTCTGAGGCATTTCCACTACGGGAGCAGCACCTTGTGGTCTAGCTCAGTGAACGGGTTGAGAACCATGCTTCTTTCAACACGGATGGGCGCTAGTTCCAATCAAACTAAAGCGCTAACGAGCAAGAAAAGCCGAACTGGAATTGGGCGACATCTCTACCTTGCCTCCGGTGGTCTCCTTATATAAATCGAGTCGCTCTAGTAGCTCTACGCTCCTCTCCCTACCAATAAGTCAATCGTAACTTCTTTTCCTGTAGAGGAGAAGGGAACCTACCTGAGAAAAGATATCCCGAGCAGGTATAGCTTGAGAACTCGTTATGAGTGGAAAAGTCCCTAACTGAATCATCCTTTTTCCTACCTTTGCCTAGTTTCAGGTTGAGTGAGAGCCAAGCTAGCACTCCAGGTAGAAGCTCGCACATCAAATTCATTTAGAAAGGACACGGAGCTCTTTGCGCAATCCACCTATTCTATTGGGATAGGAATTCCGTCTTGATACATACATTCGGAAAGTGAAGCTGAGCTCTTTGCTAGGAGCTAGATATGGCTTGGCTCGACCTCACTTCTCGGACTATCGGTCGATCTTCTCTCCTGTCACCTTGACCTATCTTGATGAATTCCAGCGGAAGCCTTCCCTTGTTCGTTAGCTTAGTTAGCTAGTAGAAAGCGTAGGCTTGTTACGGGAGAACCTGCTAGCTGGGAGTGATTTCATTAGGTGGGGTCCCGATCCACTAAGTCAAATCCCTTCTTACTTACTTTCCTACTGCCCGATTCAGGGCGAAGCACCGACTATGAGATGAAGGAAGTGCTATTCTTTCTAATTATGATGAAAGCCATGAAAGACGAAGAATGAATTCTAAGCCGGATTGAGAATCTTAAGTTGAACAACTACAATGAGGAAAGATTGAGACCTAGAAAGTCAAGTTTTCACGCACGCTATTTGCTTATATAGAAAGAAGCACCTCATGAGGAAAGAGTGTAAACAAAGGCTTACCAACGAAAGCTGACTATCTATTATATAGGATGAGTGATGCCACCACGTACAAGGCAATCAATCAGTTGCTTGCTTCCTATCAATCTCGATTCCCTTAGCTGTAGCATTGTGAAAATGGAAAGAAGGAACTCCTTCAGTTATTTGTTCCATAAGTCCTTCGGACAGACATCCAACTTCTATGGACTGGCTATTTGTCAAACTTGGGGCAGAGAATGCCTTTTGGCCACTCTTTTAGGTTCCGTTCCGTCAGGCGGTAGCCTTCGGTAGATTTACCCTTCTAGCTGTCCTATTCCTCGCTCGCTGTCCGATGATTCAGGCTTCCGTTGCTTCTTTCATGGAGCCGGAGTCCGCTAGCGTGCCCTGTTCTCCGCTCGAAGGCGTGTTCTGGCAGAAGCCGGTGTAGTGGAGTATCGCTTCAAAGAAAGATTAGATCTCCTATAGCTATAGCTAGAATGCCTAATTCAATCACTTCTCTTGCAGACCCTTGCAATTCGAATCCAGCTCCCTCCTAGACTGACAGCTGCAGCTTAGCCACTGCTTACAGCTGAAAACTGGTATCCAATTGACGACTGAGCAAACTCGGGTCCTATATCTTGGATTTTAGCCATAAGCATTAGCCTACTAGTTCCCTCCTTACGATCGAAGCGCACTCACTGCCAGCTACAGATGCTTGCTATACGCTATCCCGCCTACTTCACTCCTACTGTCCTCTAACAAGCAAGTAAGCCAACTACCTTATCTCATTAGCGAAAGCAAAACTCACTTCAAGAGAGAACCTAACAGCGCACTGGCAGCTAGGACGCTGAGTGACTTCAACAAAGAAGCTCCCGGAAAGTTAGCCACCTCTTTCACCCTCGGAGGGGTTTCCTTCGATAGAGGATTGGGAAAGACATGACTACTCTATATTACTTGGCAGGTTTCATCATGACCTTGAGCTATTATCTGACCTATGCCTAACGGGTGAGTTCGTGGATGGGCAGTGGATCTGATTGGTAAGATATATCCACCATCAAGCAAGCAACATACGTTCTGTTGCAACGGATTATTTTACTGAAGCCATACCCTTGAAGAATGTGAAAAAGGAAATATTCATTAAGGTCCTGAAGGAAAATCTCATTCATATATTCGGCATCTCACTGACTGTAACAGCAGACCAGGAAAAAGTTTTCACAGGAGAACAAGTGAAGGAATTTGCAAAGACTTATGCTTTTGAGATCATTCATTCAACACCTTACTATACTCAGGCTAATCGTCAGGCCGAGTCATCTAATAAGGTTCTTAAAACCATAATAGAGAAGATGATTACTGAAAATCCCAAGGGTCTGGCATGAGGTGTTGTCAGAGGCTCTCTGGGCTTATAGGACGTCCCAACGTTCCAGCACAGGAGTGACTCCATTTGCCTTGACTTATGGTCATGATGCAAAGGATTAGCACCAGCTGGGATCATAAAGCGGATTGTGCTAACGGAAAGGAATTTGGGATTGGCTTTGGTTGGCCATCGCCCTTTGGGCTCTTTCAAGACAACTCCTTCCGTTCGAGACTAGTTGCTGCCAGAGACCGTGGATTTCACCCTCACCAGCAGGGACCTTTCTTCTGATTAGGCGCCGATACGGATTCATTCCAGTAGGGATTTCTCCTTCACTTTAGGTTTAGGTATCGATGAGGTATTTCCTGTAATTGCAGGGGCTCGATAGCGAAGAAGGAAACTTTCTGACGAATGAGCCCTAGAATCTATCTCATGAAGCTCCGAGACCGGTTCCTCTAGGGAGCAATGACTTTTGAACTACAATATTACTACGAAACGAGACGGCGGGATTAGACACTGACGCCTACTGACCGGGTCGGGCACGAAGGAGGAAAGGAGACTATACCACAGCTTGAGACTGGAAGGAGCCTCCGGCTTCGGTTGACGACCCAGGATAAAATTGAAGGGAGTTCATAGAATCCCCTGAGTCTGAGGCGTCTCTAGCCCTTATGTAGTAAGGTCCCTCCACGGAAGTCAACGAGTTTGATGCCCTTTTTTTCGAGCCCTTGAAAAGGTCATGTTTAAATAGTTCCAAGTCCGCGGGTCCAAGGGTGAGTAGCTGGAATCATATAAGGGCTGTAGGAACGGTTCACCCATAAAGGGAAAATGAATGTCAGAGAAGATGTTGGCCCTATCAGAGAAAAAAGCCCCTTTCTTCTTACCCAGTGTTCGAGTGCCGGTTTAGTCAAACCAAGGAAAGAGAACCTCGAAGCCTTTCTCTCGGAGATCGGTCATACTGTCTAGCTTGATGCTGTCCTTTTACCAGCCCCCTTTATTCTGAAAAGGAGGATTTTCTTTATGATGCTGATTCAATGGTTTGTGGGTGGTCTTTCCACCTCAATATAACCACAGCAAACCCGGGAACTTCCTGCCAGTCTATCCCGTATCCCTTCCTGGGTGAGAATCCTTTGCTCTCTCAGGCAACTATACTAAGCCCTTTCGAGATAAGTGGTTGTTCTTTTCCTAGGCTTCAGATGTCTCATTATGGGAATGTGGATTGGCCCAGGATCTTTCTGTTCGAAGCTACACTTGAGGCAAAGGACCTATCGAAAAGAACCGCTACCAGCTCAAAGAGATACACCAACGGCAACCTATCAGTAGCCGCGGTCAAATCATATGAGTAGCAATGGTTCTTGCCAACTAAATAACCAAAAAAAAGAAGGGTACCAATTGCAAGATTGATCCTATTAAATTAAAATGAAAATCAAAGGGTTACTTTTGCCTTGCTTCTTTGCTTGCCTGGTCTTTTTCCGGAAAGACTTGTTATGTTTTTTTTAGTGCTCTTGACGCCTTTCTTATCAATAAGATCTGTCACCGGGGGAACCATTTTTGTAAGCCCGCAGTCGCAGCATCACTACCAGATCGAATGTATTCGCTCCGCTTGATTCTAGACTAGAGTCTGACCCCCTCGCTCCGACATGAATAGCTTCAAAGCAAGAGGTTCTTCTTTTTGCCTCTTTCTGCTATCCCTGGAACAGCAGGAGTAGCTCTACTTAACTTATGAACTTTCTTCCCCGAGCCCTAATCCTAAGCCCCAGACGTGGGAACTGAACTCACTGCCCTTCTTGCTTCACCTTCCTCTATCCCCGTTCACTTCTTTTTTTCGAGATTGAGTCTGCTAACCCGATCTACGACCAGATTGCTTTCCTGGGCTCCTATGCTTGCTCACTAACTGAAGAAAATAAATATTTTGAGTTAGCACCGACTGAAAAGAAGACCTACTATACTAATAGGTTCGGACTAGCTAATAGATAAATTCCGTACTCCAGAGGTACGCATTCTCCACTTTAGGTACTTATTTCGGGATAGGAAGCTAAAAAAGCTAGGTCAATTAAGGAAAGGAATCGAAGCAGTGCCTTACCTTCTTTTTCCTCTACTGGGACAAGACGGAATGGACTACCGGGGTTGAACGACAGGGTTAGAACGGGTATAGCGAATGTCATGCTTAGTCCTTTTTCTTCGACTCAGAAAAGTCTATTCGGACTAGAGGAGCTCGAGCGAGACTAGACTGAGTGAATGGCACCAGAACGAAGGAATTCTAGAATACCATTGAAAGCTAAGAAGGAAAAGCAAAAGAAAAGACAGGAATTGGATTAGGAAGCCAAGATCTGATCTGAGTAGTTCTGGTAGCGCCCTGGTAGCCAATGAGCGCTTGTCTGGTATCGAATGAGCTCAAGTAGTTGAGTAGCTAAAGGCGTTGCCTTAGAGGAATGAATGTCCTATCTTCGGATAGCTTCCCACAGACTTCTTACCTTATTTATGGATTGTGTGAAATAAGAACAGAGGGTATTGACTTATTAGCAGCTCAAGCTCCATTTCAAAGGTGAGGAGTGAACCTTCTGGCTGATTCAATATCACCGGAGTCTGCTCAGGGTTCCAAACCAGCAGCGAAGTTCCTTTTCTACGATACACTGGAATGGAATCGGGTCTATCTTAAGCGGGAAGAAAGCCTACCGACGGGTATGAGTTCAATACAGGGATTCGGCATTCAAGTCCCTATGAAGTGTAAAAATAGCTTTCAGGCCACTACTATTTCTCTCCTGGAAGCGAAGGCAGGAAAGAGAGATAAAGGAGAACTTCTGCTAATCGATGACGATACAGGCTTTGCTTAAGGTTTTTATCACTTACTTCTTAGAGTAAGGAAAATCTCTCTTTTAAAAGCTGATAATTTTACACATCAGCTATCCTAAACATGCAATAAAGCACTCTAAAAGAGGCTTGTGATTTCTTCTCACTAGAAGGAATGTAAATGAAACTTCTTGAAAAAAGTAAAAACCATCGACTTTTCTTTTGAATTGAAGTAGGACATGAAATTCTGATAGCAAAAAGACCTCTTTCTGAGCCCGTCTAATAAGCCCTGGAGAGTTGGCCCCAGAGTCAGATGCGGGATATAGACTCTAATAGGGATAACATACTTATGCTTCCTCTCCTGGTCGACTCACTTCATACCTAGCCCTGGGCCATAAGCCCCAACCCCTTTTTTCTAGTTCCCTAGGTTTGTTTACCCTTATCTAATCTAATAGGGCCCAAACTCCTTGATACGCGGCCAAAGACTGAACCAAAGAAGGGATGGGATAGACGGGTACACTGGCGGGCGGTGATACTAACTAGGCCTTCCCAAGCCTCAGCTACTGCAAAGAGAAGGCGCGGGCGGTAGCCGACTTAAGATCAAAAGAGTAATACACCTCTCTTCCTATACTATCCAGAGTGTCTGATTCAAAGTCCCGAATGGACAGACGCGTCTATCACGAAGAAGGTTTGGCATCTATATGCCCCGGCTAGGCAGTATCTCGACTGGTAAGGAGAAAGTACCTCTCCCTCACTCGATCAAGAGAAGCATTCGGCCGTTGTAGTTCAATCGGCTAGGCTTGCCAAAGCCATTGAGGGACCCGCGAAGAAGAGTGATGCGCAAGCAAAAGAGGATCAGCCAGCTCAGATCCACGTGCTATCTAATTTATCCACGCAGAAAGAGAAGATGCCCCCCGGATAAAGGGCTTTCGTCTCCAGCTACAAAGGGGCCCAAAAGTGAAGAATGTCCAATTTCAGTCCAAAGGCCCAAGTTTACCCCTGTCTGAAGATAGAATCAAAGCCATTAATGAATCTCTAGATGAACTTAGCGAGGAAAGGGTCATAACGGACAGAAATGAAAAAAGCTCCAAGATGGTAAACCCCCTCTCTCTCATAGAATTGAGGCCTCTCCGGCGGCATTTGCCTTCTCTGGTCAGACAAGGTCGAGGTGGAAATCCTGATCAATCACCGTCCATTTCTCCACTCAACCATTGATTATCATAGTAGAGAGAATTCTTCTTTTCGTGCAGATGAAGGGCAATGTAGGCACAAATTCTACTTGGAGAAGGGGGACTAGACTGGCAAGGTTGGATAGGGCCTTGGCGAGCGATGAATGGGCCACACTTTTCCGGTCATCCATCATCTACCAAAGCGAAAATGAACCGCCTATCAACTCTTACTTACTGTGAGGGTTTCCGGTGTGCTAGAATCAATGGCGGAGAATGCGCAGTGAGGAAGGCCTGGTCTCTTCGGCAACTATTGAATATTGAATACAATAAGGTCTACTGCTATTTCTTGAGGGGAAGGGGACGAAGCCAATCACACATTTCTACTTTCAACCAGGTAAAGATATCCACATCTGAGGAAGAGCAGGGATAATCGTAGACTAAGAAGAGAGGACGTAAACACATTCATTGAATTGGACAGCTTTGTTAGCAAGAAGCGGTTAGCGGAACTCAGTTCCACGAGCTACTTCAAAGAAGTCTTTTTCTGGGTCTAGAACCTTTGGGCTATCGGTTGAGCCTCTTGCTACATCTCTATCTACTGATCGGGGCTCTCTCTTTACTACCAAAATACCCTTTCTAGCTTTGGCTCATCAGTATGTAAATGATTAGAAAGAACCGTACCCCGCTGCCGGCTTGGCTTACTTGGCACCGGGATGAGAATTCTCCTTACTTCTTTGGATGGTATAGTACGATAAAAAGCTAGCCTCGAAATATCATAAGAGAAGAAGGTTGGAAAAGAGTAGGAACTGGTTCACTAGGTTCTACCACTGCAGGTAACTCAATGAATTGCTTTGATTCGAAAGAATGTTATGACATAAGTTAGCAAGGGTTTTCACGCCTCACTTCTTCCATCGGATAGTACATTTGCCAGTGGTAGACTAACTAACTCGATCTCATCTAACTACAGAGGTGAAAGAAGCTTCCAGGGTGTTAACCTCAACTAATTTGAATTAACAACACTTTCATTTCC